GTAGGGGCTCGTGCCTTCGCCCTATCAAGTAAGGTGGTATAGGTATACAGTCAAATACCTGCCTCGAAGTCCCGTCAGTTGAGTGCCGTCAGTCAGTCTTCTCAAATCCCAGATCCCCATAGTCTCCGGCGAGTGGAGGACGAAGGACGTTTCCGCTTTTCTGCCAAAAGAGCTCGTGTAGTTCTCAGAATACACCTACTTGCAGGCGTTTTTGCTAAGTAGTTCTTTTACCAACAGCGCTCGCTGACTGATACTGAGGGACTGGACACCGATACCGCCAAGATGGCATCAAAGGCCTGCGGCTTGTGGCTTGCTTGATAAGGGACGTCCCTCAACCTTAGAACGATCCCTACGTTTTTAAATTACCAGAAGCTCTTAGCTACTCTACTATAAGGCAAAGGGGTCTTACTTGACTGAAAGAGTACTCATATTATGGGGAGCTTCCCCTTCCAACATCTGACTTATATACAGGTCTTAATCGACAGCACGAATAAAAATAGTAGCTACCTCGGGAGAGGGATGAGAGTAGTGTTATTTAGTTCCATGAGGGTAGCTGCCTATTGCAGGAGTTCCTGACCTGAAGGGACACCAGCAAGCTGCTACTGAATGTGAACAAAGTCAAGGAGATGGAATCAACTCAATAGAATTAGGTATATTATATGACTTCTGAAGTGACCGAACGAAGTTAAGGATTGATTCAATACCGAATCCCAGATCCCTATAGACGACTAATGGTAGGGGCCCCCAACACCCATCGTGAACTACGTTCACTGCTCAGGCAAGGGATATACGCATATACCGACTGCTATACCGCCTTACTTGATAGGGCGAAGCGGTAGTGTTTCAGGCAGGAGGGCTCTTTTTTAGCCTACTTTGAGTCCTCTAGGAAGCCCCTACTGAACGGCTGCATTCAGAACCTCGCCTACTCTAATTGTTCTAGCTAACGAACGGAGAGAAGGAGAGTCAGGAATTCTTAGCCTGTACTAAATGACTGAACGAAGTTCATACCTTATTCAATGATTTCCCTAGAACCACCAGACCTGCTGAGATGCCGATAACACCTACTGAGATGAGAGTAGTTGGCCTAGAAGGCTCCTTGCTTGGTCCAGGATGGATTTTTTTTTTTACCGTAATCGCAACGACCCAATTGCAAGAGCGGAGCTCTACCAACTGAGCTATATCCCCCCGGATGCTTCCAAGGTGAGTGGCAGGCGTGACCAGGAAAATAGGTGCGATGATTTTCTTCTTCGGCCTCTGTTTCTCCGCGAAAACACCCCCCCTCATCTTCCCCTCCAGCCAGGTAGGCGTTTTCTTCTTCAGATTCAAGTGAGTGGTCTTCCTCCAACTGCGACCACCAATCAACTTCGAAATCTATGTCCATTTCCTCTTGGACTGGGACTGGAGTTCTCTCGGAGGTTGTAGCCTTCATGAATGACTGATCCAGCGGTGGCGGAGGTTAGGCCGTTGAACTTGTGCTTATGTTGGGAAGCTCTTTGTCTCACTTATCAAACTGAAGTTCTTTATGACACGAATGCTCGCGATGTTGATTGATTCCATATCAACTAGTCATTCCAGAGGGGAAGAGTAGATTAGGAGATTGGTAACCTGCGATGGGGTACGCTTGGGGGTTCCTTTGATTGCCTGAGATTGGCTGGCTTATGTTTTACTATTTCGGTGTCTAATACATACGCGAGGCCATAGATATGGTGTTGGTTCAGGGGAAGGCTAAAATGGCTTTCGATAGCTAAACGACGAGGCAATGGATATTGTACGACAGCGACAAAAGAAAGACCGGTTCCTTACTGAGTCTGTTTGCTTTCTACCTCTTACGGAGCAGGGGTTTAACCCACTGAAGACCGTTCCCTACTAATTGAGTAGACCGTTTCTTTCGTGCTTGGTCCGATGGCGATTGCGTGCTGGAAGGCGGGATTGATGACTGTCGGGCTGACGAGTTACTATTAAGATGGTTTTTCAATTACTATTTTATAGCCTTGTGTGACTGACCGAAGCAGAGGAGTAGGTTCGGTAATCCACGGAAGTAGTAAGGTTAGGTTCGGGGTCTGCCGTGTCTCCCTAAGGCTTATCTGTAGCCCGTGGACTCAGCTTCAATTGCATTACTTCACTTATCACTTCGAAACATGAACCCCTCGATCGACTAATATGAATTGGAACTGGCTACAGAGGAAACCGAACCCGTCACTCCAACACTTATTTCTTGTGATTCCGAGGGCTAATATTCAAATTCAAGCGGGAGGTTGTAGACTAACACTATTGACTTATATGTTGTTGTCTCAGCAGCAGCTCCAAGTTGTTCAGATTCTTATTGCCAACACTCAAGCCAAGAAGGAAAAGTCTTCCTTTGCCCCAATGGAGGTCATGTTCCGGCGGGCATTGGATTGGGAATGGTTTGAGTTGGATGGATGGAGAGAAAGTTCAGGCTATTAGGGAGTGGGAAGCCCGAGTTTCTCTATTTAAGTATCCGGACCTGAGGGCTTTTTAGGACGAAGGACGACTTACACAAGAGGCTTTTCGATCTGCCTGTATCCAGCGAGTGGTTCTTTGTTTGCGGCTCTAAAAGAGTTGCTGATGCGCCAGTGAGGAGTTCGGGGAGTACAGAAGGATAGGGAATATAGTGAGAAGGGAGGGCTTTCTTTCTTTATAATCAGAGGATAAGCTATCTGACTTTCCTGGTAGTGTGCCTTCTAGTTTCGGTGAGGAGTGAGGCGGAAGGAACAGATGATCTTGAAACAAGCTTCTTCTTCATTCAACAAAGCATCAGTAACTGATTGCAGACCAATCAGGCATTTTAGAAGAGGGAAGGGAAGAGGATCCGATCGAGTAGGCATGTGGATGCGTCTATCCCCACGCTGTCCTCAAAGGAAGGAGCGAACAATTCCCCTTTAGAGATAGGGGCGCCAGGTCATTCCATTCAATTGAAGGGGAAGATGAAGAAGGGTGGAGGTCGAGAGCTAGCTGATCGATCAGAGTTTTGGATCGCCTTTTGATGGATGGCGGAAACCCGGTTTCTGAATAAGCAAACCCATGGTACAAAACCCACGGCCGCTGGAGGGGCAGCAGTTGTTGTTTTAAATAAACACAAGTGACGTTCATTATTAGAAGAAAGATATACGTGCTTCAATCTAAGAACAGATCTGTTTTTAGGTCGACGAAGAAAGGTAATAGAATAGTATAATAGGAGCAACAAGAGTACCGGCGGAAGGAAGCAGACGAAGGAAGTCTTTAAGTGATAGGGGTGACGTTAAGTCAAGTGTAGTTTTCTGAAGAAAAAGAACTGGAGCAGGCACAACAAAAGAAAGCCATCAAAGGACAGAGTAACCAACAACAGTGATTTCAACATCACAGGCTCAAAGAAGCCTAAGAGTTGTTTCATACCCAATCTAGATATCTACTCAAGGGACCCGCGGGCGAGTATCACAGAAAAGTCATTATTTTCATAGAAGTTCACCAGCAACTCTACTAAGCAACCCTACTAGTAAAGGGCTTTAGGGCCCCAGAAACATAAATATTCCCGCCCGGATGAATGGGCCAACCCAGTAGCTGGAGCAAGGAAGGCGACCTATTCCAAACCCAACTAAACTATTAGGCTTTCCCATCTAGATATCTATGTAGGGTTCCCTCCCACTGGCTATGCAATATAGCTGGGTCTATCCCCGAATCCACCTCGGAATCAATATATGCAAGCGGTCCACGAATATCCTCGGTCGGCTATGGCACTGTACTCCTTGTGGCTCGGTCCCCAGCGGTGGAGAAGGAGTGAAAGAAGGAGCTTGAATCGGGATAAAAAGATGAGGGGCAAGATCTGGATTTGTATGCAAAAGGTTCAGGGTTCCCAATCGATCTATTCTATTTTCGAGGCAGACAATCACGTGGACCATAAATACATAGGACGCATGAACTAGACTATTCTCCAGATCCGCGAACTAGATCTATCTGTCTGGCAAGCATTAATAGGTAGGTCCGGCCCTTTGAATTCATTTCTTAATTCAAATGAATGAAAAAAGGGCTGCCCGTCGATTCATTATTCGGGAAGGATCCGAATCCGCAACCGCTAGATCCGTGAGCCGGGGCAAAGGAAAGGCCAGAACCGCTGTAAGAAAGTCAGTCTGAGCATATCGCAAAGCTCTTATGGGTCTTCGGATGATTAGTGAACGGATTCCGGCGGTTCGCTGATGATAGAAAAATTTGTGGTCGGGTGGCTAGGCCCCATCCCACCCAAATGATTGGCTAGGGATCGATCGGCTAGTTCCCAACAGCTTGCTGGCCGGGACTGGATTTCTATAAAAAATGGGTGTTGTTTTGGATGGACAGGACATGAGGATACAGATTGGGTTTCTTCAAATATTCAGATAGAGGAGTCATGGGATGTGTATGAGAGGAGACATGTCCCTTCAGAGATCGATGAGGATCTGTTGACTCCAGTTTGATTTCTATGATTATGGAGACGATGAGGATCGCTTCAGTTTGATAGATCTGGCTTCTGCTAGAGAGGATGAGTCAGCTAGCTTTTCAGGTAGGGCAGCTCTATAGTGGAGAATGGCAGTGAGGGCAGATGACAGCCTGTCTTCGAGAGTTGACTTATTTATTTTCCATCACATCAGGATGGGGTGATGGCGAGGAGAGCAGTTCCGGTTACATTACTGGAGATTCTCAGGTGCAGGACTGCAGTTTCCCAGTTCTATGCAGCGCAGAGTCGTATCGCGACGGCATTGAGACGCCTATTTCTGCGGAGTTCCCTGGTGTGGAGACAGATGCATCTTAAAGCTTCCCCTTCCGACCGATAGGGAAGATGTAGTTCCCTTGTTCCAACCCAGCTGAAAAACTACAGGGCCATTATTATACAAGGCCTTTACTATACAGGGCCTTTATAGGAGTAGGGCTATACTAGTAAAGGGCAAGCTTGAATGCCCTTTATTAGAAGGGCTTTTCTGGGCTTTCGAGCAGCCGGAGTTTGCTGGGTTGGTTGAGCTATCGGATAGCAAAGCAGCACCCAGCAGCTTCGTCGGGCTGCCTGCCGGTTGAGCTCTCTCTGCCGGCGGGCGTAAGCTCATCAGTGGTTCCAGCCTCTTCCTTCGCTCATGCGCCCACCACCCTCCCTCTGCCATGAGCAAAGACCCCACCCTTGGATAGGCCACCCAGGGCAGCCCTGAACTCATTGATAGCTTCGTGAGCCCCTCCATCATTGATAGAGCCGCTTCGCTCCCCACTTCACTATCGGCCGCCGCCCGCCAGCAGTAAGGAAGGTCGAGGCGGCCACAGGAACAAGTTGATCTTCCTTTCCTTCTACTAGGATCCAGACCTCAACCGCTTCTTCATCCAAGTTGTCAGAACTTGATGCATGATCCATTGAAGATGGGTGTGGCATATTTGCCTCCACAGCACTCGCTGTCCTCATCCACCTCAACAGTTGGGCGGTGAGTCCAAGAACACAAGTAATTTGTTCAAAAAGGTTCCCTTCTTCCTCCAGGCAGCACTCACTCTACTAGCGCTTGGTGGCTTTGGCAACCATAGAGTCATCCCCAATGCCGAGGCAGGCGTATCGGAACCCTCAAATGGAAGAGGGGGGCTGGGATCCATCCCGATCGATCGTGACGGAAACTTAATCAGCTGCTGAAGTGGATCTCTTTGGCCTACCAACATTATTTACTCGGATAGAAGACATGGTATATCTCCCTAAATCCCACCCATAACGCCGCCGATGTCTCACTACCCCTCGTAACTAATTAGTTCTCCCACTCCTCCCTCCATTCTTGAATTCTGTCCCCCCTACCGATAATACAATTCTTTCACTCCCGCGAGCGGAAAACATTCCGCAGTTCTTTCCGCTGTCCCACCACCTGTAATCTATTCCCGAATCAACTGCACTTCGAGAGCTTTTCAGATTTGCTCTCACCCTTCGGATAATAGAATGGAATAGGAACTTGGGACCGGCGGGAGGCATTTTCCTACAGGTATGGATAGCTTTGGCGGGAGCTTTTTTTACGATACTTCAAAATCGAACGAATAAATCTATCTGTGCCACAGTTCTTGCAACTCGCTAGCCATGAGAAACAAGGCATTCGTGCCGTAAATCCGGTTTCCTAGTATCTTTCATTCGGCAACCCGTTCCGGCAAGCCAAGGCGATCAATGAGAATGTCCGGTCCCGACTCATGTGCCATTCTGGGAGGTTCGGCCTGGTGAAGATGATCCAACTATTTGTTTGTCTCCAGGTTATCCCATCCGGGAATAGGATATATAAAGCGGTGAATCCTTATATGTTTTACGTTCGGTCTCCCCAAGTGAGTGGATGTCTCGCTTCGCGGACTATTTGTTTTGCTTGTTTCTCCACCTGAGCTACAGTCACTAGACAGCATCCCTGAGTCAGCTCCCCTATTCGCTCCGGAATGCTCTTAAATGAAGTAAAAAGAACAGACTTCCACTTCAATGAATGAGACGTGGGTGGGTTGAGATTTCTTGGTATCCTGTTTGTAAGAGCTGTTGGGTGGAAAAGGGTTCGACTCCTCATAAATCGAGAAGCAGCAAGGAATTCTCTTGTGTCATTATCCATCTAAGGCAGGTTGAAAACAAAGGATTTGAGGGGCTACCTCCCGAAAAAATCTGCACATCAAAGGCAGGTCGAATCACTTCTATTTCATATCCGAATTGAGAGGTAGGTGATGATTGAATAACTGGGTGGGGCTGAGAATCGTCATCCCCCTTCTGGATGACTGACCCCCGCGAAGAAACCATCTTCACTTCCCACCCAGCTTTCGATGATCATGAGTGAAAGAACCCGATTCGACGAGTTGACGATCGGGAGAAAGGGGTAATCAAAGGTTCTATTCGATCGAGAGCGACCTACCGGGAATCAAGGTATCTATAGCCGATCGATGCCCATCTTTTTCTCATTGCGACTCGATCCGAGGAAGAGCACCCTAAGATTTGAATGACTAGAGGGATCTTTAGATCAATCTTGCCACCTTGAAACCACTCCTCCACCGACAGGCAGCCAGATGGGGAGGGATGGTCCAGAACCTACAATAGGCCGAGTCGACCGCTTGAACAGTTTCCACCCGAGGAGGGCTCTCGATGCAAGGATCGAAATGGAGCTGAAGCGGATAAGGAGAAAAAGAAGCCGGTATTTGAGTACCTCCCGACCTTACAGATGAGGATCTTATGGTGGTGAAGTCAAGGTAGCTGACGATAGATGCCCCCTAGTCGAATCTTCCCTACTCTCGGTGGTGCTTGAAACAGGTATGCATTATCGTAGTCTGGCTCGCACTCCGTCCTTTGCTGTGTCAGATATCGGTGGCTGGTAGTTGTTGGGAAGGTATGTCCGTAGGTAGTGCTGGAGGGAAGGTGGGAGGCTCGGCCTTCCCAGGCTGATGAAGGAGGTAGGTTGCACTCGAGTAGATCGATGGATGGGTTGATGGATAGAGAAAGGCAGGGACGGCCTCACCCAATATGATACAGCAGCAATAGCAGCTGGAAATCTTTCTATGGATTGATTGCATCATCCGGATAAAGATGGAGTGAGTTCCGGTTCCTCATGAAGAAAGCACAATGGTAAGGATACTACGAAATTCTGCTACATCCATGCTAACAACAGTCATGATACCTCAAAGTGCAATGCCCTGAAGGACGGACGCCATTCATCGGATCTACTGTCAGGAGGATGGATCTGAGGGGGAAGATCAAAAAGCTGTTTCATTTGCTCTGACCAAGAATTGATCCTGCCGGGCATGGAAGGCTATGATGATCCGGAAATCCTGACCCAGTGTGTGCAAACCAGGACTCAGCGGTATCGGCAATACGAACAGAAGAATCCATCTTCTGCGAATCGGAACAGTACCGATGTTGAACCATACATTGACTTGCGGACTTAGCAGAGAAAAAGGCCGCTCGCTCTTACAGGCAATGGCTGTGATGCCTGACCAAGCCGCTGGATTGATCGCCCCCTCCAGCCAAAGGTTGTGTCACAACCTTCTCCATCTCAGGACACACAGGTCAATGCAAATGCTTGGTCGGCTCCTGGAAAGCCTGGGCAAACGGACGCGAAATGAAAGAATTGGTGAGAAGTTGCCTCTTTTCCACATTCCTCTGATGGTGAGTGACAAAAGATTGCATGCACCAGTAAGGGAAGGCATGCATGCGTCTTGGACTCGGGAGCAACAGACAACATAATGCCCATAAGAGCGGCAGAGATGCTGGGCGAGATAGTGACAAAGGTGAAACTCGAGCCATCAGTCAACCACTGCTACCTGTGCTGGTTTGTTATATTTATATGATAGATCTCCCACCTCGGCTGGAACTTGCCTCTGCAACTTACTTTAGGGTATGAAGCCCCCGGATCTAGGCGAGGTGATGGCGGGGAACTCCAACTTGTTTTGGCTTTATACCTCGCCCGGACAATCACGCGACGAATCTTAACGCGCGCTGCCCGACACACAGAAAGAATTGCGATTTACTGAACGCAGGCGCTTACTTATCACAGATTCTTTTTAGTCTTTTCCGGCACACTCGTGGAGTTCGCTCGAAGTCGTCGCGAGCTCTACGTTTGAAGCTTCAACCCCTACCATGTTTCAGAAGCACTCCTTAGTAGCTCGTTGCTACAACTTCTCTTTGGCTCGTTCCGTGCTTACTCACTTCACTCGCTCTCGTTCAGTAGCGGTTTCTTCATTCTTTAGATAGCAGCGTGAGAGCTCTGAAATTCCATTCAGGTCCTTAGTTCCAGTCGAATCGCGAGCAAAGCTCGACACTGCTAGCGAAGCTCTACGCCGTGATAGATAGGGGCATGACTTGCTTGCTTGGCTATTTTTTTTTCCTAACCGCTTGCCATGCATTGCTTTGCTTGCTCCGTGTTTTTGGTTCTCCGGGGCAGGGCTCTTCTGCTGTTTTTGACTTGTGTTTTGGGGTTAGTACCTCACTCACAGGCTCTGGGTTCCTTGCGGCGCTGCCTCATGCTTGCGCTTGCTTGAATGCCAGTACGTTACTAGAATAGGCGGTTGGCTGCTGCGCTACAGATCTCACCGGAAGGGTCTTTTCCTTTGCTTGCTATTCTATCACCCCTCGCCCGGCGCAGCCTCCTTCACCAGGATCAATAGCCCAGCTACACTACCACTACCCGTGAGATAGAAGTAGGGCACTTCACTCACCTCAGAGTGAGTGAGGTGAGAAAAGTAGTGTAGTCCGCACTACCTATCTGTAATCAGTTCAGCTTAGAGTTGTTTGCTGACACACGCTACTATCACTCTGGTTGCTGCTTTCACTCGGATTCTCCTCGGGCGGATCAAGGCATATTGGCTTGGCTTGCGAAAGAACTTATAGTTGCTGGATGGTTGGTTGACAGGTGTTTGGCTAGCAAAGAACCCGACAAAAACAAGTCTTGACTAGTAAGGGGAGCGCCCTAGGCTATTTGATATAGTATAGCCGCGGAGACTACTTGCGTCGTCTGGCGTGAGGGTAAAGCCCCCTTTATGAGTAAGGCGGTACGGCCTAGCTGCTTTATTGAGAGATTTCGGCACCATTGAGAATTCTTTCAAGAATTCGCTGCTATTTCAGTGGTTGAAGTGCCGGTCGGCATTGCCTAAGTAACGTCCGGCTCTGTTTGCGCGCTTCTCTCCATCCGTTGAGTCGGTGGAAGGCTACTTGACCTAGCCTTCAGAGAAGAATCAAGTCAGAGAAGCCGGCGCAGCAAGCCGATCCGACATACGTTCAAACGCATGCACCTTTCGACTACTTCTCTCTCGGGGCGCGCCATCCAAACTCGCTGTGATGGATGAACGCGGATAGAACAAATCTATCTCGGCGTAGTGAGGCAGCCCAGGTGCCTGCCGTATTTCTTTCGCAGATGGATTGCTTTATTGATTGATGTCTTTCTTTATGGAAAATATCAAAGCCATTTCTGAGACAGCGTAAGAAAGACAAAGCTGCCTCGCGGGAGAGAGAGACCTGACGCATAGCCGGCGCACAAGATCCAATCTTTTTTGCAGTTCTTAGAGAAGTGAATTCCAAAACACCACAGCTAAGCAAGCTAAAATAGCTTGCCTCACTTCCATGCATGCGATAGCTTGTCCCAACCAAAACTCGCCGCTTCTATCAATCAATGCACACTAATATGCTTGCTTGGACAGACACAAACATATGCTTGCCCCTACGTAACTAGAGCCCTGTAGGTCCAACACTCCTATATAGAGCTAGGTTTCAACACCATTCACTGGTAAGGCCCCACATGCAGCATTCTCGACGGCGGCTATCCCGAGCTAGCCATCCATAGTTGTCAGCCTCCCTTACCCCACAACCCTCACCTGTGACCCTCACTGAAATTCAATTCAATGAAAGGCGCACCCATAGAAGTAAGCCTGAGCCAGCTCAGTGAAGACTTCTCAAATACCCTCCTAGCTAAGAGAGTCACAACTCTCGATAAAAGGCTTTCTAGAGGAGAAGGAAGATCTGGATTGGAATGGGCAAGTGTGGTAAGTTAGGGAGATGGCAGCAGATAATATACGAAAAAGTTCCTGGTTTCTGTAGTTTCTGTCGCAAGAAAGGCCATGATCTCTCGAACTGTCGTCTTAAAGCCAAAAAGGTCGAAAAGATCTCTACTAAGCAATGGGTGCAAAAGACATTCACATCCAATATCAATACGGCTGAAAAAGATAAAGAAAGTTCCCCTTTATGCAGCCCTAATAAAGCCGAGATTCTTGAAGATTGGGTTAACAATCTCACTCTCGATCAGGCTATTGAGAAGCTAAAAAAACTCTCTCGAGAGATGGGAGATTCGAATATTTTTATACTTAAGCTGAGAGAGATGAGACGGTTAACAACTTGGTTACGAATGTTTACGGAGTAGAGATGTCAGGAGATGAAGATGAAGGTCTGTTTGAAGACAATGCCAAGAAATCCAGAAAGAGGAAAGACTATTCCAAGTTTGGGAAAGGGATGCTTACTAGGTCCAAAGTTAGGACCACAGATGAGGATGGCCACCTATCCAATTAATGGATAGCGTTCTGGTATGGAACATCAGGCGGGCGACTAAGCCCCCCCCTACCATCAGGGCCGTAGATTAAAGGAGTTGATTCGCCAGAATAGATGCTGTATAGTAGCCATCTCAGAGCCTATGATCAATGCATCAGAATGTGAAAGAATTAAAAGAAGATTGAGGATGAATGAAGCCATCACTAATGATAATTTCGGCAATAAAATATGGCTTTTCTGGGATGAATGCATCGAAGTGCTTGACTCGGTTGTAGCAGATCAGATTATCTCTCTTAAGGCCATAGAGTCAAATAAAAAACCTATGAATTTCTTTTTCTGTGCATCATTCATATATGCTAAATGCAACAGAGTAGAAAGGAGGTTGCTTTGGGAGGAAACGCATGCTTATGCTCAGTAAGTTTCTATTCCCTGGATGATTGCTGGTGATTTCAATATCATCTTAAATCCGAATGATAAGATTGGGGGTGCGGGTCCGGACTTAAATGCTATAGATGAGTTTCGTAGTTGTGTTGAAAATCTGGGGCTAGTGGATGGTGGCTTCGCAGGTAGTAAATTTACTTGGTGTAATAACCAAGAAGGTGCAAGGTCTATCTGGGCCAGATTGGACAGGGTTCTTCTTAACAAGGAGTGGGTGAACTCACTGAACAACCTGAAAGTGCAGCACTTGGCAAGGCTCTCTTCCGACCATGCCCCTCTTCTCATCAATTTGGAAGCTTCTCGGTTTTTTTTTGTACAGGGCCCGGGTAGTTTCAAATTTCAGAAAATGTGGCTGTCTCACGATCCATTTTTAGAGATGGTTAAACAATCCTGGGATGGTCCAGCTTATGGGAGTGAACTAAGCAAATTCGCCTTCAAGTTAAGAAGACTTAAAGAAGACTCCAAAGTATGGAATCTTCATGTATTTTGTAATGTCTTCCAGAATGTCAGAAATGCAGAAGACGAGGTCTTGGCTAGAGAGCACGACTTAGAGGTGAATAACTGTGATGAAAATCTCAGGAAGCTCAGAGATGCTAAAGTTATGTATCAGCAAACTCTACTTCAGGAAGAGACCTTTTGGAGGCAGAAGTCCAGGGTGAAATGGTTGGCTGAAGGTGATAAGAACACTAAGTTCTTTCACTTGACTGTCATGCAGAGAAGAAGAAGAAGCCACATCAGGAGAATCAAGTTGGAGGATAATTCTTGGGTGGAAGATCGGGATAGAATCAAAGCCGGAGCCGTGGAGTTTTTTCAACCTCTCTTCGGATTCCCATGTTAAAGATGAGGCTATTCTTTCCTGTATTCCCAGTTTCATTACTGAAGAGGACAACGCGACTCTGACAGCCCTTCCAACACTGGATGAAATAAAGGAAGCTGTTTGGAATATGGAAGCAGATGGAGCCAAAAAACGTGAGCGCCTAGCGCGATACGGCTTTTTTCCCTTCCTAGTTGAAAATAAGGAAGGGCCCTCTCTTGCTGGGTTGATGCCTCAGAATACATAGGTGCCTCGGCCATTATTAATGCTGATCAGTGAAGACGAGAAAGCTTTTAGGTGTAGACGACTACTTGAAATTCCATTCCTTTTTCTTTTGGGAGGGTTTAGAGCCAGTTAAGCCAATGGCATATCTAGCAGCAGCTCCAGTAGCACTAGCTACATCAGTAGATCATCGATTAGCATACCTCCCCTGAATAGTCTACGTGACCCCCCAGTTTCTAGTACTACTAATTCTAGTTAATCCAGTAATGCAGACAGCCTTTACTTTAAGAGATAGGGTCGAGTAGATGGTCCAGTCGTTTCTGATCCCGATATTGATCCAATCGATCAGGTTACTTAATGAAACTGATTTGGGGAGGGAGGAGGGACGAGGTAGCACCCGTAGCAGCATATCTGAAAGTGGTTGTTCCACTTCCAGTTCCGAAACAACCATCCTCCGTCCTCGGTCTCACGTATTCCACGACACAGATGGCATTATCCCCCACCTAACGACTAGAGTAGCAATGAACTTTCTGGCTTATGGTCGACTTCCGAAAGAGGGTATACCTTTCCTAGCGCTGATTAATGCTGATCACCTCCTCTATAGGGATGGGAAGGAAAGGATTATGGTTTACTCGCTCTCTCGGAAGGGAAGGCTATCGCATCGGTATCCAACTGGATTATAAGCTGAACCACCCACTCGAGGTAAGCTAAAAACCGTGATATGCCGGTTCCCTCCCACCACCTCCTGCTGCTAGAAAGCGAAGGAAGGAAAGGCGAGCGGCTCATTTCCAACCGGAAAGGCAGGATTCATTCTCGTATCCGAATTTCACGGATGGGTTGGCATAAGACCTGCTTTCACCGCAGGCCAGGCATACTAATTCGTTCGCGTAGGCAGACTATCCAACCATTAATTCTTCTTCTTTTCCCGGCGATTGTAGGGATGGAAGGACCACCCGATTCTGCATAAGGCTATTCTCGGCTAGGAGAAAGAATCATTTCATCAGGCCCACTCGACTATCCATAACTTTTGGGATTGGCTAGGCTGGTGGGGATTGGTTCACGCGGGTTATGCTTTTACTGCACTGCTACTGGATTGCTCTCAATCGGCTATCAACTACTTGCTTAGGCGGGATCCATTGGAATTGTAACTGCGAATGGAAGTGGGTCTGCTAGCTGTGATGCTGCTGAAGGATCCGGGACTAGATACAGGTCTCGATCTCACTCTATAAAGTCAAGGCGAGGAGACTATCAAACCGCTTCTCGACCATAGCCATAGAAGCAATGGTTGGATCAAATAGTTTATATAGAGGTGGGGATTCCTGCACGATCGAGATAAAGATATAAGCCCCTTTAGAGATAGGGCGAACCAACCGAGGAGCCATCTTAAACTCGTGATCGAATAGCTGTCCAATTGATATCTCCTTCTTTTCGGGATGGGCGTGGGACTCACGGATAGAATTCCTACGGCTTGACAACATATATATATATATATATATATTGGGGCGGATGGAAATGGAAGTCTTTACTAACTGACTAGGGCAGAGAACCCCAGGTAGGATGGTTCGGCTTGATGAGAAGATGGTGGACATCCGTTCGAGGGGGTTCATTCATTAGTGTCATAGCTTATCGATGGGGGAAAAATGTCCATATAGCGCGTGGAATCGCCCATTTCACACAAGGACGACCAATAGTAGCGTTGAAAGATCCTATTCCAGCTATCCTTGCCGGTCCCATCGCCTATCTTTCCCCCGCCCAGCCGCCCCTTTTTCGTTGCCTAGGCCATCCGAAACCAGAAGAAGGAGAGGAGCGATTAGAGGAAGCTGGTGTATTCCTTTCATTCCCACCTTCATAGGAAAGATCTTCCAGTTCCCTCCGATCAATGGTCGAATATGCTGCCGGCTTCCCACCCCTATCGGTCGAGAAGTCAACTCCTCGGGTGGGGAAAGAAGCCTATCTTATCCCGAAACCGGAGATACTGGAGGACTGATTCGAGTTGATCCTGCTGCCAGAAACTTCTATTTCCTTGTCGGGAAAAGAGGCTACCAAATTCAAGGGGTACTGAATCCATAGAAAACCAAAGCGATCGCATGCTTATGGCCCGGTAACTAACTCGTTATAGGCAGTAACTGGGAGAAGGAAGGGTAGGGTGAGTCATTCCTATCTATTCCTTGGTCGGTAATCCCTCCCGGAGTCTCAATTCCACCTTTTTCTCACTTCCCAATGGACCGGTAGACGGCCCCACTCCTCAGCTAATCAATGTCCCCTCGATTTTTTGGAAAAAGGAATCGCTTCCTTGATGACGTGGATGCCTCATTCAGCAGTTAAGATCCATTTCGTTCATCGATTCACTTTCTTTTTTCCGGGAGCTATTGGCCAATCTCCTGAAAAAGGCCTTCCTATCCGGCAACTGTCTGTAGAGGCTAATCTCTCTTGCGACCGACCGGCCGGTGGTCGTAACTCCTCTAATCAGTCTGTCTAGTCTAATGCTGTTCCTGCTCCATCCGATAGATATTTCCATCCATTCCTCTCATTCCTTGTTCAAAGGATTCGATCCGGCTTGACGATATGCTCGACCAGGGAAAGGGAATTCTTTACGTCTTTGAAAGGCCACACTTTTACCTAAAAAAAAATCCGTATACCTAAACCTAACTCACTCGTTTCAGTCAAAACAAGTCAACCTTAAAGACGTTATCTATCCTTGTGGTAGAGTTGACTCCCTCCCCAAGAGCCCAAGAACTAGAACGGAACGGAAGAGAAAGTGACTTTACAAAAGTCGCCTGCTCGAAAGAAGAAGGAAGATCTCATTAAGCAATCACCTAGGCCCGCTTACCCTTTGCTTTAGAGCTTACCTTTAGAGCCGCTTGACTTGCTTCCCGAAACGCAAACCGAACATTCTCTTTGATTGACCTCCTGCCCTTGTCGCCTACACGTACGATATGAGTTCTTTCTTCCTACCTCCCGAGTTCTCTCTCTGACGGCACTGACCAAGAACGGAAAGGCATTCTCCCCTTTACTAATAAGGCCAGCTGCCCGAGAGTAGGTCTCTTCCATTTTATTGCCCGAGAGTACTTATGAAACCCGGCACTGAACTAAGGCTTTTATCTACGACCTCCTGAACGCATCGCTCTCTTCGGTTCAAGCGGAGGCTATGATGAAAGTTCGGATCGGCTTCCTAGCGTACGGAATACGGAAATGATTCCAAAGCCCCTCTCTTTTTAGACTAACGGCACCGATTCCTAGTGCTATAACAGAAAGTGCCCTTAACGCGAAAATGAAAGCCCTCACATAAATCGATACCTGCAACTGCTCCCGCTTATGGTAGTATAAAAAAAGGTATAAATGTATCTGCTGCCCCCTACTCCTATAAAGTGCTGGTAGATTGACTGCTTTATATGGACCTGGGGCTGCAACTGATGATAGTGATAGGGAATGCTACTCTAGCTCCCTAACCTAATAATGCGGCACCTACGAACCGCTAAAGATAGTTTTGATCTCCACCGTAGAAGCGGGACTTGTCTCTCTCTCTCGTCTCGGCTTCTTCAACTACTCTTTCCGAAAGACCGAGATGGAAAGTGCAATCGCCAAAGCCGGCTATTCGGAAAGCAAGGAGGTCTTTCTCTGATCCTCTATCTGCAATTGGATCTGAAACTCTCTGCTCAAAGCCGGAAGCTCATCTCAAAGAAAAGATATAGGGGAGAGCCAAGGAAGACTTAGCGCAACCGCTTAGCGCAAGGAAGATTCTTCAAAGACTAGCGAAGAGAAGGACCCCGCTTTACGCAAGAGATTGATTTGACTACAGCGCTTGACGAAAAGGAAGTTCTTCTCTTATTAAAGCGAGACTTAGAGAGTCTCAGACTTAAAGAAGCCCTAAAAGACTTTTCTTTCTACGAGTCCCTCTCAAACTGCGATCTACCGCTTCTTGCCCTATCTCGGTAATGGTCCCGGTACTCGCCCCTATCTCTAAAGGGGCTTTCTCTCGGTGCTGGCTCTGCAGCTGGACTTCTCTCTTTATCTCGGCGCCTTCCTTCTCGCTACCGGAAAAGCTTTTGCCCTTGTGTCCCTAGCGCGGGTGATGCCTCTTCCAGCAAGCAACTTGTTAGGAGCAACCCTACTAGTAAAGGGGCTCGAAAGAACTTGCCCTTGTAGGCGGGGCCCTATCTATTAGTTTAGCCAAGGAGCGCGCCCTTACTCTTTCCCTCCCTTCATTCTGAGTCAAGGGGCTTGAAAGCACCTTGTATAGTAAGGGCGCTAGCGCATATAAGGTAAGGCTTACTAGTCAAGGGCTTTTTCAGCTTGCCAGGTCGGACTTGCCTTACTAGAGCTATAAGCTGGGAACTCTTTCCTTTAGTAGGAATAGAAAAGTAACTCTTGCCTTCAAAAAAGTAGGAATAGCCATGCGACGGTCAGTTCCTTCCGTTCGAACAGTGAATCAATCGGTGAATCTCTCACTTATGGATAGGAAAGGGACCCGGCCTCAAAAGAAAAGAGAGATATGCGTGATGTGCTTCCTTTACTAGTAGGGGCAGCTCAACTCAGTAAGGCAGTTAAGGTTTTTGAAAGCCATTTTTCTATGATCAAGACCCACTGGTGCTAGCAGAGCGTAAGCGAAGGGAACAGCAAAAGAAAAACAAGCAACGGCTGACGTGCTTTATAGTATGGCTGTTGCTCTTGCTTTATAGTAGAAGGGGCTAGCCAGCCAGCAAGCCTGAAGTCGCCTTCGGAGTCCCAAGGTCTCATTTTTGGTCAGCGAAAGGCGAAAGAAGGGAATCAATCACTTTATCGGCTAGCCAGCTTGCTAGCCATGGCACTTGCTCTTGCCAGCCTTATTCCGCCGGTCGAGTAGTGATCTTTTTCCCAGTCCTGCCCCTGTTTAGTCAGATTTGGCCAGTCGATTACTCAATTTGAATCCGCCAGTGGCAATTGAGATTCCCATCGCTTGCTAGCCTCATTCATTCTATAGGGCGAGTAGTGATCTTCTCCCTATCTCTAGCTTGCCTTCTTGCGCCTTCCCTAGCCAGCAAGCTATAGCTGCTAGAAAGCGTATAGCGTATCCTGGATTGTTTGAAGGCAAAAAGGAACCTAAGAGAAGCACGAGTGGAACGACTTGATTAGCACTAGCCGAGAAAACCATTCATTTTGAGATTCCCTTCCTTCGACTTCTTCCTCTCCTGCTCCCCTATACTACTTCGGCGCCCTCTTAGCTTTTAGTAGTTCCATATAGCGAAATCTTATTAGAGGCAAAAGACTGACTACTAACGATACATGGGGTACGCGCACTCCCACCAGCCATTCGATCTGACGCTCTGGACTGGTCACTTTTATCCCTCGTATGCGTGCAAAAGCATGGTCTCCATGGTATGCAAGGCCCCCTAGCGAATTCATCTATTGATTCTCCCGCATTCTCTCATGTCTCGTCCAGGGGTGATTGAAACTCCGGGATGTGCTCTTTTCTCATGATGTGGTCCGTACGGCCGGCTGGCATAACGCTTACTTGTGATTGATGTCTCGACATCACGTTTGCTAAGATGATCTTTCCGGGGTGTACGATGGGCATTATAGAGAGTACGCGGGGCATGACTTGATACCAAGAGTGCTTTGGGGCTGTCATGTATATAGTGTGAGCGATTTCCAGGCAACTTCTGGACTTAAACTACTATGATTGATGCACTGGACCTCAACCCATTACGTATCTCTTTCTCCGTACAGGAAATGAGGGAAGGAAAGACTATCTGGGGTTCTTATCTCCCCTCCTCTGGCCAACCATACCAACTAGTGAGTAGTCGTCCAATTCCGGTATTTGTTCCGTTTACCCGGCAAATAAAAATACTAAAATTTCTTAGCCGGGTTGGGCATGACGGCTATTCCTTCCTGTCAATGGCCCTCCATCATTGAACCCCTATCCCGGCGGCTATGTCGCCCTATCCCCCACTCAATTGTTCTATTCGAATTTCCCCGGCCTCATCCGAATCAAATGTCCAGGTCGGTTGCCACTTGACCATCTTTAGCTTCTTCTCTCACTCCAAACAATTCTCTTCTTCATCGCCCGACCGAACCGAATAGGGATATGGTTGTACTGCTGGTGCCCCATCGTGATCTTCGCTATACCCTTCTGATCTCCCGGCCGGGACGGAATAAGCAATTGAATATCCTCGGAAAAATGGGGGATAGGGAAAAAGGTCAGCTTATTACTTAAGGTTAGAACAGGTGAGGTTAAAGGTGCCGAGCTTGAAATCCCTAGCAAAGCTGAATCTCCCCGAACCTGAAGCAATGGCTTTTCAATCACGGGTTGGAAACTCTTCCTTCTCCAAGCCTGGCTCACCTGCCAAATCAAGGTATGAACTCGGCGCGGATTCCCCCGCATCGAAGAAGCTACTTTTGTGCCTCCCCACGTCTCTTTCCCCCAATGGGTGGGTGTCTCCCCTAGTGGTCTAGGAATGAATGGCTTGAATCAATCTAAACTTCTTATTTATAGGAAGGATTCGATCCGGTCACCCCACCCGGAAAAAGGAGAAACCTATCTTTCCCAGCCGGTACGCTGCCGATGTCCCACAACTCCAATATCCCGAACCATAAGGACTCGAATGGAATGCTAGCGTTCTGTTGGATTTGCATCCGACACTTTATAGGGAAGAGGGGTTGGCCGTACATGATAAATCAATATTGCTGAGATCGCGATGGCGGGCATTAGAGGCTCAGGAATAAAAAATAGTAGTCTGCCGGAATGGAAGAAAGCCGTTGAAAAGCAGGGGAAGTGGTCAGCCAGCCAGCCCGGGAGGGATTGTAGGAATTCGAGAAGTGATGAATGATGATCGCATAGCTGCCGGAAACCGTGATGACCAAGTTGGTTCGACCAGCCTTTGATGGCTCCATCCGTCCATAACCGATCTCCTTTGTTAGTCGAGCGGAGACTGAGTGATCATCCTTTCCCCCCACGATCTGAGGAGTGGGGGCCGAGATCTCATCCATAGCCTGTGGCACATGCCATTTAACCAACCATCGGGCTTTGAGCCGACCGACTCTCCTTTCCCCAGCTCCGGTTAGGCACAAAGATATCCCTAGCCCGATCGGCAAGTAGAGTTGTAGGTTGGGGAATTTCTCAATAGAAAGTAGTCGATCGGGTTACTCGCGACCGGGGAGCGAATCATCAACGGATAGGAGAACGAGGTCGCGGGTGAGGTCGGTTCTATCCTCCCATCCCCCCATTCCGGTTTCGGATCAACAGTTAGGTCAGGTTCCCCCGCTTCTTCTTCATCGGCCCTAAAAGTGAGAGAGATAGTCGGTTCATCAGTTCACGTGCTGGCTGGCATCGGCTGCTCCCTCTGCTTCTGGAACTGTAAAAGGCTTGGGGGGATCAATTCGATAAACGGATGAAACAACAACCTCTGCCTGTGCTATACCTGGCTCTGGTGCTCGTATCACGGGGGACACTTGAACTGAGTAAATGGCGAAGACCCAGATGATCTTCTTATCGAAGATACCTCCCCGATCTCATGGAATAGCCTGAATTGAGTGATCGAGGTTCAGAGCTTGGTAATCGGAATCCGTCGAGATCGA